TAAGGACAAGAAAAAAACGAATAGGTCTTATTTTTCCTACATCTTATTCCTACATCTTAGGAAGATTAGATTCCCATTGATACTTCCAAATGGGTCACTACCTATTTTGCTTGTGCTTAACCTTTTCCAATTCTACTAGAAAAATAATATCCTCTAAGAACTTGTTAGAAACGAGTTTATTGGATCCTTTCATCAACGGTGTTGGTTCAGAATCCCTTTTTGACTCTGCGCCAGCGATTCCACTATTATTAGTGAACAATAGTGGAATAATTCCTTCATAGATATAGGGGACAAAATTTACATGGATATAGTAAGTCTTGCTTGGGCTGCGTTAATGGTAGTCTTTACATTTTCCCTTTCACTGGTAGTATGGGGAAGAAGTGGACTCTAGAGGTACTACTAATTCAGTTAAGGAATCAAAACGTATCGATTCTTTTCTAGCTCGTTTTGCAAAGTCTTTTTTTTTTTTATTGTTTACCTCTTTCTCTTTAACTGGTCAAAGAGAAAAAAAGTTCTGTTATCAAGTAGACATGGACCTTGTATCGGAAATAAGATATAGATAGACATAGCGGTTGTTCAAAGAGAGACTGCGCATAATCAGATCTTACCTCGGACAAGTCGCATATTGCGCACTTACTTTCTTTTTATTTGATAATTTTTATTTATGCTATGCTTTCTTGACTCATTTTATATCATATCATGACTCAAGAGTGAAAAATGATGGATTTGAATCTTTCTCTTTTAAAATCTGAAGAAATTCCCAGAGAACTTTTGTGGGTCATCTGTTAACTCTTCGATCAATTACTTCTTCGGAATGCTAAAGCTAAAATAAAATCGAGTAATTTTCTTTTATTAATATTCGCCCATGCCTTTTTTCATCATCGATTCTTTCGATGGATACCTAAATTCGTATTGAAAATAATCTGAAATCTAGGAACTAGAACCGTAATATTAAGAATTCCCTCTCGATTGATTATTATAAATGAAACAAAGAAAAAAAAGGGTAATGCTATTCATATATATACCTATATAAATACGTATATCAATAAAATATATATTATACATTAATCTAAATTAATATTCAAAATTAATCTATATTAATCCTCTATTTTATTTAATTATTTTTATAGAGCCTATGTCTATTATTATTTTTATATAGTATATATAGTACAACTTATTACATTACAATAATAACTAGTATGGTAGCACGATTACTATATGAATCTTGCTACCATACTAGCTCTAGCTATCGGATCTCGTAGAATACTATACCTCCGATTCGAGTCCGACAATTTCATTTAAGATATGCCAGATTACAATCCTTTTTTTTTCTTCAATCGTTGACTAAGAAAAGAAGTTAAGTTTGATTCAAATTAATCACCTTGACTGATTGTTTTTACGTATATTATAAGTAAAAACGCAGTAGGAACTAGAATGAAAAGTGCAGTAGCAATAAATGCGAGAATATTTACTTCCATAATCTCATTTTTTTTTATTTGGCAATAACTCGGGATTTAATCCCATAGAGATGATAAATCTTTCGCCCATCGATTCAATGGGATAAATAAATTACACCTCGATGATATTGAATCCGATCAATCAATATCATGAATAACAATATCCGAACTATCAAATTAATTCATCGTCGAGAATTGAATAGTATAACATAGGAAGACCTTGTATTCATACCGAATGAAAAATAGGATTCCTGATCCAACCCCTTTCTTTTTCTTTTGTATTTTGATTTTTCCTTCTTTTCGATTCTTGATTTTCTATAACCTATGGTTACGGCCTTTGTTATACAATTATTTGCTTAAGTATCATTTTTTTTTTACCGCCCTTACAGTTTCGTTGGTTACAAACAAAGCCAAACAAAGAATGGAAGCGAAACAGAAAAAAGGGGGTTAAGTACTTTTTTTAATAATCTCATTTTTGTGGAAAACAAATAAGTATCATAAACATAAAAAAAAAGATTATTCATCCCCCTCTAAGAGTTTGGGATCTTTATTTCATTAATAGACTCTTTATTTTTATTTTGATTAATTTTGATTAATAATGTCACGCATATATCAAAAGATCAGTGGTCAATTTGAATGAGATAGATTCTTTCAAATTCAAACTAGTAATTGAAGTTACACAAACTCAGAACCAGAAAAGGAAAAATTTTTAATCTTAAAAGTCAAAGTATTCTAATTATCTTAAAGTAATTTTTGATCGTACACGAAATGAATTCTATTTGTCCATGTCTTACCGGTATATATTAAATATATGGTAATATATTTTATTACACGCATCGGGATCAATCGTCAAATTAAGACCCAGTACGTTATCGGTATCTCTTGGAATCAAAAATCTGATGCTACCAACTACCACCAACCATTATTGGCTGAGGTAATGGAAATTTTCGTATTTGTTTGATGAGAAATGTGAAACAAAAAAATAAATAAAAAAAGAGGAATGCCTTGGGAACAAAATTCGCTATTTGTATTCCTTTCACATTCAAATGGAGAAATAAATTAATGTATTTTTGAATTCCGTCGGGACTGACGGGGCTCGAACCCGCAGCTTCCGCCTTGACAGGGCGGTGCTCTGACCCATTGAACTACAATCCCAGGTAAATAAAATGTAGAGTATACATATTCTTATGATTGCATGGAACCCGTTTCTATTTAGATTAGAATCGCTATCTTGTAACTGTAACAGAGGTACGAGTGATATATTGCTATCTCTCTGGTGGGTACTTTAGTGAGAGCAACATGTATTACTAGTAATCCGTTCGTTATTTCCAAATCAAGAGTTTTTTTCTTTACTCTTTTCCTTACACTTTATACTATACTTCGAAATCCTGATAGGAAATGAAATTCGATTGTTAGGAAAATTTGAATTTTTAGGAACAAAGAGCAAATAAAGCGGTAGGGATATATGAAAAAATTTTACTTTTTTTTCTTGCGTAGCCGGAATTTATGAAGAACAAATAGTCTCTATCATTATCATTTGATGGCGGATCCGCGAATTCTTGGGCCGAGCTGGATTTGAACCAGCGTAGACATATTGCCAACGAATTTACAGTCCGTCCCCATTAACCGCTCGGGCATCGACCCAGGACGAATCAATTCTAGGCTTATTGAGAATCCATGATCAACTTCCTTTCGTAGTCCCCCTACCCCCAGGGGAAGTCGAATCCCCGCCCCCTCCTTGAAAGAGAGATGTCCTGAACCACTAGACGATGGGGGCATACTTGCCCTGCCCGACCGCCATACCCTCATACTATGCTCATGGTATAGTATGAACAGTTTTTTGAAATTGTCAATATAATTTTAGGGTCTGACTAGGTCCGAAAGATCTTTTCGTCTTTCATACCATAAAATTTCCCAATATTTTTTGATTCGTGATTTTTTCTATTCAGAAAATCATTCATTCTAATCGAAATTGTATAACTCTAACAAGCATTCTATTCTAGAATCTAGAAAGAATTTTTTTTTTAATAAAAAAAGAGAATTATCTGTTTAAATTAGATTAGATATTTATAGATATATATATATATCTATTATATCTATTATATATATCGATTTTTTTTCTATTTTTTTTTCTATTTATTTTAAAAATGGGGAAAATAAAATTGAATTTAAATAATTCAAATAATAAATAGAAAAAAAATAGATATAATACAAAGTATAGGATTCTTTCAGGAAGTGATTGGTCTGTCCCAAAAGGGAGTTATACTCCAGTTCTTCTCCTTTCATTCGTTGATTAGTTACTCCTTACTTAATTTAAGATGAGATAGAATAAACCAGGAAATTAACAAACAATAAATTGGGGTACAGGAGACCAAAAAATGAAAATTCTCTAAATTTTGTCTTTAATAATTAATATTAATAATTTGTTTGATTCAGAGGACAGGTTGAATCTCTTCATTATATGACATATGATTGGATAAAATATCTTGAATCTATGTCGAATTCGTAGTTAATATCAAATGTATTTTGTTTGAAGAGGAGCCACTTAAGGTCGTCCTTGAAACAATTCGTTGCATTAATAGTGAGCAAATCCAATTTTGAGCCTATATTATTTTATTTATTTTATTTTTAGGTAATTAAAATTTTTCGTTACTGAATGAGCCACTAGTTATTCTGAGTTTACTGCATATATATATGGATATATAATCCATCTATATAGATAGATTATATCTGCATAGGCGGTGGCCCATTTAGAAATTGAATCTAATCTAAGGGGCCCCTTTAACTCAGTGGTAGAGTAACGCCATGGTAAGGCGTAAGTCATCGGTTCAAATCCGATAAGGGGCTCGTTGTTCAGAAAACTTCACTTCATCGGTATTATTCATATTTGAACGGCAAAAATAGGGATATTTTAGATTTAGATATGATATTTGTAATTTTTATAAATTATTTTTAATAAAATAACAAAAAAAGGAAAAAATTCTATAATTTTTATTATGATAAGTTATTATTATCATGTGGTATAATATACTTATTATAATTATAAAATAAAATATTATAGTTCTAAAATCAATTTTTATTTCTAAAATAAAAAATAAAGTCGAACAACTTTTTTATTCTAATGATAAGTCCTCTCTTGAATTGGCAAATATTCCTATTTTCCATTATTCCAATTAATCAAATATATTCGTTAATATATAAATAATGAAAAGATAAAGTAAGTAGACCTAACCCATTGAATCATTACTATATCCGCTATTCTGATATTCAAATTCGATAGAGATGAAATAGGAACAGTGGGCTTTTTTTATTTCATATTTTTTTTGACTCTGCAAGAATCTGTCGATATTTCCAATTCCATTTTCTTGTTCCTAGTATATTTAAGAGGAGTAAAGTAAATTGATATTCCCTCCCCTTCCCGAGAAACAAAGTTATAACATAACTAAGAGCTTTTAATATCTTTCTTTGATTCCAAACCACAAGATCAATTTAGATATAAGATATTTATAAGATCATGGCTTCATGGATCAATTATTTCGATAT